AGAAGATTGTTTACGAATAAAAACGAATAAAAATTCCCATTCAAATACATAAGAATTGTATAGGAACCGAAATAATCTTTTATTTTCTTTTGAAAAAACGTAAATGGATTTCTTCTGAGTAATGAGAAGACTATTCAAATTATGATATTCGTGAAGAAAGAACCGCAATAAATGTAAAAAAGGAACATCTTGAATCCAGCATTGAAGGATTTGAACCAGGATTTCCATATGTATGGGATGAGGTATTAGTATATCTGAGACATAATTTAAATGTGATAATTTGTCCTCTAAAAAGGTAAAAATTGAATGAATTGATCGTAAATTATGATATTTTGGTATTTCTTTTTCTTCGAAATAAGATACTAATCGCAACGAGAATGGAATTTCTACAATAATTGCAAAACTTTCTGATATCATTTGAGAATGAAAATGAGAAAAAAAAAAATTATTGTGGTTGTATCCAACGAATCGATTTTGATTAGAATCATTAACCAAAGAAATCAAAAAATTTTGTTGATAGATTCGAGTAATTAAACGTTTTACAAGTACTAAACTAGATTTATTGTCATAACCAAAAACTTCCACAGGTTCGTAAAAAATCGAACCATTTAACCCATGATTATGAGCAAGTGCATAAATATATTCCTGAAAGAGTAGCGGATATAGGAAGTGTTGTTGCCGAGATCCATCCTTTTCTAAATATCCTTGTAATTCTTCCATTGACTTACATTTTTTCTATTTGAAACAAAAAAAGTAGGCATTTCTTGGGTTATCAAATTATACATAGTGCAATATGGTCAGAACAAGGTATGTATTATGTACAAAAAAATATATATATACCCCGGAAACAGAAAGTCCAATCAACAGATCTTTTTCCTCTCCCCTTCTATCTAATGGGTTTATCCTCGTTATAATTACTAGAGGTTCAAAAATCTTTTATTTTTGCAACCCGATCGCTCTTTTGACTTTGGAACAAATTCTTTTTGTCAGTATACTGTTTCTTCTACACATTCGTTTCCAACCTATAATAGAGAATAGTTAGGATTTTTTAAAAAAGAAAAAAAAGAATCAAAGGACCACTCACAGGAGAACCTTTTCCCGCATCAGGCACTAATTTTTTTTAACGTCTAATTAGATCGGGTAATTATTCAAATAAAGAATAGAAGCTCGTTGCTTTTTTTTTACCAGAATTGGAGCCGTAGGGCTCTATCCATTTATTCACTAAACCCAACTGTAAATGTGAATTTTTTTTGTCTTCCTCCTAAAATAAAAACCAAATTTTGGAATGATCTGGTAAGGATCGACTCAAAATTCTACTAAAAAAAAAATAGGAATCTAATAAGAAATTAAGAAATTCCATTTTCTTCTTATTATTTTATTACGACATGCTGTTTTTTCCATCCATTACCTTTCAGGATCAGTCGCGGTTTTATAGACTCTACCAATAGTCTGGACGAATTCGTTGCTTCATCCAAATGTGTAAAAGATCATAGTCGCACTTAAAAGCCGAGTACTCTACCGTTGAGTTAGCAACCCAGATAAATATGATTTGTAGATACGATCGAAATAAAAAAAAATAAATTGAATTGCACTGTACAACTACGTCAAAACATTGAACTAACAAGAAATAGAAAGGAAAGATTTTATGATCAATTCTAAACACCAAAATAGCAAAATGAATGGATCGGATTAAAAAAGAAAAAACAATGGATTCCCAATAGAAATATCAAAATTTACAGACCGCCCATTTTCTCAAAATTTTGGATTTTCGTTAAGAAAATACATCTTGTATATGTATAACAGTAAATCCGGCAAACCCATCATTTGACTGAAGTAAAGGAAAAACCAATTAGGGGTCGGAATAAACAGATCCGCTTATCTACGATCGAATTATATTTGTTCGATACAACATTGTCAATATGAATGGAAAACAAATTAAATTAATAATTAATTAAGTATTGTATTTAAGTATTAAGTAAATCAAATAAGAATTCGTGTTGGATTGGCACAACATAAATAATAAATTTAGATGAAAAAAAATAAGGTAAGGAAAAGATAGAGAAAAAGTATGAATACAACAAGAAAAGAGCAAATTTTAAGTAACTAATTGCCCCAAATAGATACTAGTTACCTTTTCTTTTTTATTTATTAAAAGAAATTTTGTTTTTTTTCTTTATGAAGGTCTTTCTTTAACTTTAAATAATTCTGCCTTCCTTAAAATATCATGAACAGTTCCTGTAGGTTGAGCACCTTTTTCAAGGAAATAACGAATGGCAGGAACATTTAAATAAGTTTGATTCTGTATCGGATCGTAAAAACCCACTTTTTGAAGATCTCTTCCTTCTCTTCGGGATCGAACATCAATTGCAACGATTCGATAGATCGCTCATTGGGATAGATGTAGATAAATAATACCCCCCCCCTAGAAACGTATAGGAGGCTTTCTCCTCATACGGCTCGAGAAAAAATGATTCTAATATTTCTGTATATTCTGTATATAATGGCAAATAGATCCATAAAATCATGAAGTCGACTATAATTTGAGTCGTTTTTTGTTCTTACTTACAGATACAGAAAAAAAGAAATTCGTACTCATAACTCAAGTTGGGCAATTCTGAAAAAGTGCGAAGGTAACTCTTTAGACATTTCTTGAGTCGTCTCTAACCTCTTTTGTTTGTCTCGTCTCGAATCTATTTTTCTTCTTCATTATAATAAAATTAAATAAAATTATTGAGACAATTGAAAATAGTGTTTCCTTGTTCCGGAATCCTTTCTCTTTACTTTGTAAAATCATTAGGTTTAGACATTACTTCGGTGATCCTTATTCCTTTTCAAAATGGCAGCAACATACCTTTTGTTTTTTGTTATTTCTTTCTATGAATAATACGAAAGATTAATTCCCTTGTAATATAATACACTTTTCATTTTAATCGAAAAGGTTTACCAATTTCGACAAATTTTACTTTTTTATTTTATTTCAAACTTGTTCGAATTTTAACCCTTCGATTTCGATATTGAGGATATATTTACAAAGTTGGTCTAACTTATTAATTGTTACTAACCCTAGATTCTTCCCCCCGATAAATGAATCAATACTTTTTGTTCGAGCTCCATTATGTACTATTCCTATTTACCAACCCAACACAAATTAGGTTCCTAGCAAGAACAGAACAAACTATGTCGATTCAAGAGCATCTTCATTCCTGTAGAAAATGGTGGATGTAAGAATCCACAACGAATCATGTCCTTCAAGTCGCACGTTGCTTTCTACCACATCGTTTCAAACGAAGTTTTACCATAACATTCCTCTGATTAAATTTCGAACCGGTATGGAATTGATTCAATATGGAATCATGAATAGTCATTGGCTCAAATGAAACAGATTTCTAAAAAAGACGAATAAACGCGTTTACTTAAGTCTTATTTACATCTTCAACAGATTGTTCGGGATGATGAATCATAAAAAGGATCATCCCTTTTTTTTTCGAACACATAAATGAAAAAGTAATTAAAAAATAAAGGCCTTTACTTAATAGAATAATAGAATAGATTTTCAATCCCGGAACAAAATCAGTTATTAACCAAATATAAGCTATTCCGATGACTCGAAAAGGTCGGAAGTCTTTCTATAATATAGATTTTTCACACTTATTCAAGTGCCAAGGGTTCACAAAAATGAAGATTCAAATCGTTTTTTGTTTTCGTGAGTATGGAATAGAAGAGTGTAAGATAAAAGTCGTTATTCTTTCTTTCATCTGAAAGAGAAAATCAGAATCAAGAATAAGAAGAATCTAATCTTTTCATATCCATCATATACAATGAACAATTGTTACTGGGAGTAATCATGGATATTTAAAAGATCACAGATCCTTTTGACTTAACCAAGGGAAGGGGCCGCTGTTACTGAAATAGAACAATACAATAATAATACATAATATCTATTATACAGCATACAGACCGATTTTGTTTTACTTCAGATTCAAGAATCTTTCCTCCAATTCCATAAAAATGGAATATCTAAATTTTCATCCATCCAATCATTACATTATATTGATTTCCAATTATTCAATTGAATAAGCTAAAATACAAAAAAAGAAAATGGGACCCAGATCAATTTCTTTTTCCTATTTTTTCCTTAGAAGTTTTAAGACGAACGATGAAATGCAATTAATACAAAAAACTACGTAATCTTTAGTCTCCACATAAAGTGTGGAATTGGGATACACCATTTATTTTCTTTAGGCTTTCATGGGGAATGGAATAGAAAAAAGGTCTTTTTTCTATTTCAATTCAGAATGCACCATGTGCGAATTCCCATTTCACGGGTATGGAACACAAGGTTTCCCTAAGTAACTAACTTCAATATGAATATGAGTATGAGCATACTCTGAATGGGAATGATCCGCCCCCAATTCTTTTTTGAATTAAGAATTCAAAGAAATTTCTTTATTTCTACCCGTACATTGAATTCAGAACAAAGAAAGGGTTGGGTCACACATTATATATATCCAATATCCAAACAAGATTAAACAGAAAATTGTTAAAGAGAAGAATCTTTCGTTTCTGATGGAGACGATCTGGGACGGAAGGATTCGAACCTCCGAATAGCGGGACCAAAACCCGTTGCCTTACCGCTTGGCCACGCCCCATTTAGATTTATATTCGACACTAATAAAGACTAATATTGGTATTGGTCATTCGTCAATCCCAGCCCAAATACATATGAAATACATTGTTGCTAGGATTCAACACATGTAAATATAGAATCACAAAAAATTATTGATCAAATTATTGATCATTACATAAAATTCAATTAAGATATTGTACGAAACTATAATTCCTTGTATTCTCATTTGAGAATGAAAGGAAAGATTTTTGATTTGGGAGAGTTCGAAGAAAAAGAAGGATTTTTTGACCCGCCTTTTTATTTTTCCTTCATAAACTCAACCAAAATCAAATTTTCTAATCTACAAGAATGAAATGTTTGTTATGCTTAATAT